ATTCATAAAAATGAATATTTCTGCGAGATTCCAGGTATTCTATAGTTCCTTCCGCGCCAATTGCCAATTCTTGGTCATTGAGATTCATGAGAGATTGGGATTAATATTTAGGGATAGATATTACCTCTCTTTTTCTCCTCTTTCAAAGAAATTGAAATGATTGAAGTTTTTCTATTTGGAATCGTCTTAGGTCTAATTCCTATTACTTTGGCTGGATTATTCGTAACTGCATATTTACAATACAGACGCGGTGATCAGTTGGACCTTTGATTGAGTAACATCTTTTTTTTTTGATTGACCTCCTCCTTAATCTGCAGGGGGTCAAATTCAGGTTGCAGTTCAAGTTAGTGAAGTTGTTTTATTGTGATTCGACATTACAAGAACAGAATCACGCTCTGTAGGATTTGAACCTACGACATCGGGTTTTGGAGACCCACGTTCTACCGAACTGAACTAAGAGCGCTTTCTTATGACAGCAGATACGACTGTCAAGAAAACTTTTTGTACCCCCAATACATTTTGCATGCATTGCATATAGTATCATAAAATAAAAGATTATGTCCAATTTTCATCGATCTCAATTGACCCCTCGTTACTGGCCATAGGAAAAATAATAGGTAGGGATGACAGGATTTGAACCCGTGACATTTTGTACCCAAAACAAACGCGCTACCAAGCTGCGCTACATCCCTTTTAATTGTTGTACAGTGTCATTGTAGAGAATCCCCGTCTTGTTTTCCACATCGTTATTTCCTCTATCTATATACAATTTCTCTTGCCATTTCTTCTTTTTGGTCTCATATCTCATATAATAAAAGAATTATATACATATGAAACCTAACGTATAAAAGAATTAATATTTATCGGTAATGCTCAGGAAGAGGGGGTCATCTTTTTCTGTTTTAGGTACAAGTGGATCTCATCTACCGGATCATTGTACATATCCATTTTAGTTAGGGATTCCGCGTACAAATACAAGTGATCTTTAACTACATATGCATCTGATCATATATGTATTCCAATAAAGAAGGAGGATTTTCAATGCGAGATATAAAAACATATCTCTCCGTGGCACCTGTGCTAACTACTCTATGGTTTGGGTCTTTAGCAGGTCTATTGATAGAGATCAATCGTTTATTCCCAGATGCGTTGGTATTCCCCTTTTTTTCATTCTAGTTATTGATATGGGAATGGATGAATGAAGAAGATTAGAGATACAATAAATTCTCTGTGACCAACCCCCCCCCCCCCTTTTTTTTTTTCAGTTCTTTAGGATAGGAAGGAAAGAGAAAGAATAAAAGTGGATTGAACCTCAGTCAAACTCGGGTTCAGGATAGAATTAATAGAGGTAGAACAGAAATAGAAATGGGTGTCTAGGGCAGGCTGTTCGAGATCATATAAGATAGTAAATGAAATGCTGGGATTAGGAATAATGAATAGTTAGAAATAAATGTATTACTTATGATTTTATTACTTTATTGATTGCAACGAAATCTTTCATAATTGGATTTCGAGTTAGCAACCTATTTTCTATTTATTTTTCGTTACTTTCTTCTTCTTCGGTTCGGATCAAAAATAGAAGAATTGAGTGAATCCAAAGGAGGTTCATGGCCAAGGGTAAAGATGTCAGAGGAATAGTTATTTTGCAATGTACCAGTTGTGTCCGAAATGATTTCAATAAAGAATCGCGAGGCACTTCCAGATATATTACTCAAAAGAATCGACACAATACACCTAGTCGATTGGAATTGAGAAAATTCTGTCCTTATTGTTACAAGCATACGATTCATGGGGAGATAAAGAAATAGATCGAACGGAACACGTGTACCATCCTTCCAAGGAACAGGAAGAAATTATATATATATAAACAAATCAAGTCCTATTTCGGTCGGATCCGAAATGAATGAAGAAATGGGATTTTAGAGATAAGGAATAAACCATGGATAAATCCAAGCGACTCTTTCGTAAATCCAAGCGATCTTTTCGTAGGCGTTTGCCCCCAATTGGATCGGGGGATCGAATTGATTATAGAAACATGAGTTTAATTAGTCAATTTATTAGTGAACAGGGAAAAATATTATCTAGACGAGTGAATAGATTGACCTTGAAACAACAACGATTAATTACTATTGCTATAAAACAAGCTCGTATTTTATCTTCGTTACCTTTTCTTAATAATGAGAAACAATTTGAGAAAACCGAGTCGACCCCTAGAACTACTGGTCCTAGAACCAGAAATAAATAGGCCTACTCCTCAATTGAATCAAAACAACTCTAATTGGAATTCAAAATCAGATTGATTGATGTTTTGTTCGAAAAAGCCGAGAGATTTGATTGTTGCGTCGTAATAGAATAAAAAAAAGAATGGGAGAAGAAGAAATCTTTTTTTTTGAAACGTGTTCGTTCATTCCTACTACTTATCTTATCATATTAATTTCTACTCTACCTTCCCGGAGGTCATTCTCCGGGGAACTCCGTTTAAATCATTCCGGTGAATTCCTTCCAATCTCCTTATTTGATGATCTCATTGGAAATCATGTAAAGACAATTCCTATTTGATATAGCTATTTGTGCAGGTATTTTACGATTAAGAAGCAACTGCCTCTTGTACAGATCATGTATTAATCGACTATAACTATAGGATACCCTATTCTCACGAGTTACTGCATTTATCCGAGTGATCCACAAACGACGAAAATCTCTCTTTCGCCTGCCTCTATCCCGATGAGTGGACACCAAAGCTCTCATTTTCTGTTGAGTAGTAGTTCGAGTAAGTCTTGAATGGGCCCCTCGAAAGGTTGATGCAAATAAACGAATTTTTGTTCGACGTCTCCGAGCTATATACCCTCGTCTAACTCTGGTCATTGAATCAAATTAAACTTTGATGAATAACTAATCGATTTCTTTTCTTTCAGTCATTCTTTTCCCCTCTCCTGGTTTATTAATAACAAAACGGATTCTTCCGATGTATAAAATAAAAATTCCAATGGCTTTTGCTACTATGACCTTCCCAACCACGATTTTTTATTTCTTCCAGGCATTTATTTCACCTCAAAATAAGAAATTTTACCGATATTTGGTATAAAATAGGTATAAAATAAATAGGTAGTAAATGTAAATGGATAAATAAATAAATAGTGGCTTCCATCGTTTCTATGGTTACTTCTTAAACGGTGAGGCCCTCTCTATACACCGGAGCCCCTTCCCTCATTTAATCAATGTTATTGGTAACTTGTACAGTTCACACTCTTTGGCTCTACCCATGAATTATCCAGTAATAGGTCTTTTCACAATGAGATCTATTCATACAGTGACGGCATTTAATTATGAAGGTTGGCTAGGTAGCTGACCCTGTTAGTCCGTTCTTGCAAGAGTAGGAGCATAATCTCTCTGCTTCTTAAATACCATTTCCCCCGCTTAATGGATAACCATTTGCTACCAATGGAGAATTGCTTTTCATCTCAAATCGAGGTGATTGGATTTGCACCAATGGAAACCATAAATTCCATACACAATAGAGGTATATGATAGATCTTTATTTTTAGATAGTGAATGGAGTTCTTCCATTCTATCCCATTCATTGGTACTGGTCATTGAGACTGGAAAAATCGTCTCATTTGTTCTAGCTCATGATCTGAACGAGTCGCACATACACCCTAGTACATGTTCCTCGACGCTGAGGACATCCTCGAAGAGCTGGGGATTTCGTGACATTTCTGATTGGCTGTCTTGTGTTTCTAATAAGTTGTTTAATAGTTGGCATGCTGAATCGTATACAGAATGGGCTGGTTTAGATCGATCCTAACCGGATGATTATGAATTACTTCCATTTACTATTTTATTTTACCCCGGTAAGAAGATAAAAGATCAAATCACGGTTCATTCGAATTATGATTCGAAATGGAATCACGGATTTATGCGAAATCCCCGGTATTTTCGACCGCTACAAGATCAACAATGCCATGAGCTTGGGCTTCTGCTGCTGACATAAAAACATCTCTTTCCATGTCTTCGGATACAACCCATAAAGGATTGCCCGTTCTTTGTACATAAACCCTTGTGAGGATTTCGCGGAGTTTCAGTAGTTCTTCCGCTTCCAGGATAAATTCTCCTGTGGGTGCCTCATAAAAAGAACTAGCAGGTTGGTGGATCATAACCCTGATGATATAACATAATAAACGATTCCTCTATCTCGCATGATCGGGCGAAAGGAAGGGATAAAGAATAACAAACAAGAAGAAAAAGATAGAATTGAACAACCGTACAGGCATCTTTTGTGCATTGCATACGGCTCTGCAATGGAATTTCTTTTTCCCTTCCATCAAAGAAAGAGACAAATAGAATCCATCAGACCCAGATCGTTGAATGATCCATTTACCATCCTTCCTTTCGTAGGAGTCAAAAAATACTATGATGGTTCCGTTGCTTTATATATTTATCTCGTCTGAGATTCAGCAATCCCAAAGTTTCTTTTTGATCCGATCAAATAAGGAAAAAAGAATCTTTTTTTTTTCATACTCTTTCATAACATAAATATCGGAAAGAGACTTCTGGTGTGGAAGCAAAAAGGTTTGTGACGCTGAAATGGAACCCCGATACATAAGATCAAATCGGAAATAACCTTTGTTTCATACTACTATCTCGATACATAATCTCATGTTATGAAAAAACGAGAATGGTTTGCTCATATCGAACTCGAAGTGCCATGCTATTATTACTTATTATTTATATTCCATATGGCGAAGGCATAGTCTTCTTTTTCTCTCAAATAAAAAACTCATTGGCGCCAAGCGTGAGGGAATGCTAGACGTTTGGTAATTTCTCCTCCGACCAGGATGAAAGATCCCATTGAAGCGGCTAATCCCATGCATATTGTATGCACATCTGGTGGCACAAATTGCATAGTATCATAAATAGATATTCCTGGTATTACCCATCCGCCGGGAGAGTTTATAAACAAATAAAGATCCCTGGTATCATCCTCTATGCTGAGATATACCATGAGACCAACAAGTTGATTCGAGATCTCGCTATCAACCTCTTGGCCTAAAAAAAGTAATCTTTCTCGATAAAGTCGGTTGATTAGGACAAAATTGTATCCTTTAGGAACCGTACACGCACCTTTGGATGCATACGGTTCAAAAAATAAAAATTGCGAAACAAAAAAAGAATCAATGTGTCGATTCCAGCCCTTTTCTCTTTTCGTAGCAGGGTTTTTCCTAACGAAGGGGCCTTTTCTTCCATTTTTCAATAAACATGAGTTTTGACTTGACTTGCTTCCCTAGAATTCACTGAACTTATCGAACTAACCTCTCATTGATGTATTGTTTCATCGAGATCCAAATCACGATGTAATTTTCTTGTTCCTGAATGGGCCTCTTCAATTCTTTTAGGTTTATGCTCTACTCCGGGTAAAGATCTGCCCGAATTCTATTTGCACATATAGGACAAATAATCTCAGTACCACTTCTTTTTGCTACGACTTCTTTTTTTTTTCAATTCGTTTCATGTCTTCCGCCCAATATATGATGTATTCATCATATTACTCCATTGATTGGCAGTATGAGATCACTCATATGGTATAAAGGAATCATTTATGATACGAGTGGTAATCATACATAGATTACCAATTTGGTATTTTCTGAACGGAGCCTGTATACTTCATTTTATTGGTCCAAGCCAACCATAAATTCTTCTAATTGATAATATGGATCCCCCAATAAATTGATCTAATTGCACTTCACGCTCCGAATTATTGATGGTTCAATCAATCTTTCTTGGGCGAAAGAGAGGATATCTCCATCGGGGGAGAGAACGGGGAAATCCCATATGACCCAATATGTCTGACAAGTCGCACTATACGTCAACCCAAACTGCATCTTCCTCTCCAGGACTCCGAAAAGGTACTTTTGGAACACCAATGGGCATTAAATTAAAGAAAAAGAGGTTAAGTACTATACTTCACTTTGATGTGGAAACGTAACAACGGGTTTATTGTCTTCATAATATTGCCGTTTATCGTATTTTATCCATAGATTCGAAGGTTCATGGAGGAAGACAGAATGAATAAAGAAAAATTCTTACGAATGGATCGTTTGAATGATGAACAAGTATCTATGCATTCGCTCACAAAAAATGGGACCAGCCCCCATTGCGTATTGGTACTTATTGGGTATAGAATAGATCTGCTTCTCTTTGTTCCTACGAACAGAATTGTTCAATTATTACCAACGGAACGGAATAAATATTAACCCTTGCTTCGGGATAATCCACTGAAAGGGTGAGGTCCATAGCATAGTCTTTTCCAATGCGATAAAGTTACATAGTGTCTATTTTTTCTTTGATAAAGGGGTATTTCCATGGGTTTACCTTGGTATCGTGTTCATACCGTCGTATTGAATGATCCCGGTCGGTTGCTTTCTGTCCATATAATGCATACAGCTCTAGTTTCTGGTTGGGCCGGTTCGATGGCTTTATACGAATTAGCAGTTTTTGATCCCTCTGACCCCGTTCTTGATCCAATGTGGAGACAAGGTATGTTCGTTATCCCTTTCATGACTCGTTTAGGAATAAACAATTCATGGGGTGGTTGGGGTATCACAGGAGGAACTATAACGAATCCGGGTATTTGGAGTTACGAAGGTGTGGCCGGGGCACATATTGTGTTTTCTGGCTTGTGCTTCTTAGCAGCTATCTGGCATTGGGTGTATTGGGACCTAGAAATATTCTGTGATGAACGTACGGGAAAACCCTCTTTGGATTTGCCCAAGATCTTTGGAATTCATTTATTTCTCTCAGGGGTGGCTTGCTTTGGGTTTGGCGCATTTCATGTAACAGGCTTGTATGGTCCTGGAATATGGGTGTCCGATCCTTATGGCCTAACCGGAAAAGTACAATCTGTAAATCCAGCGTGGGGCGCGGAAGGTTTTGATCCTTTTGTTCCGGGAGGAATAGCCTCTCATCATATTGCAGCGGGGACATTGGGCATATTAGCGGGTCTATTCCATCTTAGTGTCCGCCCGCCCCAACGTCTATACAAAGGATTACGTATGGGCAATATTGAAACGGTCCTTTCCAGTAGTATCGCTGCTGTCTTTTTTGCAGCTTTCGTTGTTGCTGGAACTATGTGGTATGGTTCAGCAACTACCCCGATCGAATTATTTGGTCCCACTCGTTATCAGTGGGATCAGGGATACTTCCAGCAAGAAATATATCGAAGGGTTGGTGCCGGGCTAGCCGAAAATCTGAGTTTGTCGGAAGCTTGGTCTAAAATTCCCGAAAAATTAGCTTTTTATGATTACATCGGTAATAATCCGGCGAAAGGGGGATTATTCAGAGCAGGCTCAATGGATAACGGGGATGGAATAGCCGTTGGATGGTTAGGACACCCCATCTTTAGAGATAAAGAAGGGCATGAGCTTTTTGTACGTCGTATGCCTACTTTTTTTGAAACATTTCCAGTAGTTTTGGTAGACGGAGACGGAATTGTGAGAGCCGATGTTCCTTTTAGAAGGGCAGAATCAAAGTATAGTGTCGAACAGGTAGGTGTAACTGTTGAGTTCTATGGTGGCGAACTCAATGGAGTCAGTTATAGTGATCCCGCTACTGTGAAAAAATATGCTAGACGTGCCCAATTGGGTGAAATTTTTGAATTAGATCGTGCTACTTTGAAATCCGATGGTGTTTTTCGTAGCAGTCCAAGAGGTTGGTTCACTTTTGGACATGCTACGTTTGCTTTGCTCTTCTTTTTCGGACACATTTGGCATGGCGCTAGAACCTTGTTCAGAGATGTTTTTGCTGGTATTGACCCAGATTTGGATGCTCAAGTGGAATTTGGGGCATTCCAAAAACTTGGAGATCCAACTACAAAGAGACAAGTAGTCTGATACAACATTGCTCTGGTATCTTTCGCCTCTATTTGATTTTTTTTTGATTTGACATAAGGGATTGGAGAAATCTTGATTTTCATCATCGCCTTTTCTTTGACTCTTGCCCTTTCTTTATCTGGGAAATGATCCCAAATGAATAGGTGTGGAAGCTATAATTGTAAACCACAATCGAATCTATGGAAGCATTGGTTTATACATTCCTGTTAGTCTCGACTTTAGGGATCATTTTTTTCGCTATCTTTTTTCGAGAACCGCCTAAGGTTCCGACTAAAAAGATGAAATGATTTTTCATTATCTCAATTGAAGTAATGAGCCCCCCAATATGGGAGGTTCATTATTTCAACTAGTCCCCGTGTTCCTCGAATGGATCTCTTAGTTGTTGAGAGGGTTGCCCAAAAGCGGTATATAAGGCGTACCCAGTAAAGCTTACAAGTGAACCAGATATGGAGATGGCGACTAGGGTTGCTGTTTCCATTATTAGATAATTTCAAGACCACGATCGATCTACGCTACGATAAGATCGTTTATTTACAACGAAATAGTATACAAAGTCAACAGATCTCAACCAATGCAATAGGATTTATGGCTACACAAACCGTTGAGGGTAGTTCTAGATCTGGGCCAAGACGAACTATTACAGGGGATTTATTGAAACCATTGAATTCGGAATATGGTAAAGTGGCTCCTGGATGGGGAACTACCCCCTTCATGGGTGTCGCAATGGCTCTATTTGCGATATTCCTATCTATTATTTTGGAGATTTATAATTCTTCCGTTTTACTGGATGGAATTTCAATGAGTTAGGTCCCATAAGAACCATGAAGTCCTAGCTTTTCAATCCAAAATGAATCACTTAGGACTCGGATTTCTAGGCCATTCTGGTAGTTCGACCGTGGAATTCCGTTGTTTCGGTATTTCCGGAATATGAGTGTGTGACTTGTTATAATTGATCCTATTGATAGTACAGAGAATAGGTCTGTCATCTCGATAGAGATGGTTCTACCTCGTCGGATATTCATTCTAGTATCTGGAGCACGGAATATATGGAATAGATCAAGAAATATTTGAACTATGATTCATACCTACTATTCAGACCTCGCGACTGGACTCCAACAAATTTTCAAACAACGAGTCATAAATCGAACGATTTTTCTTCCTTCAGAATTATGCTTATTTTGACCGAAGGACCAATGTTTCTATGGATTTTTAGTCATTCCATCCATTCATTGAATAAGTGATTATCAAATGGTTCTTACTCAGAGAACCTTTGGGCTTAGCTTGGGCGCTTTATTGAATCATCGTGGTTCTAGTATGAATCTGAGGTTTCAATCGATTCATAGGGTCTCCACAAGAGAATTCCTATCAATAGTAAACAAAACATATAGTAAATCCGTATTACGCACAAACAAAAACAACAAATCCAAAATAAAATAAATAGGGGAAGAGAAGATTCAAGAGGCCTGTAACGATCAACATAAAGACGAATGAGCCAACTTGATATTTTGGCATTATCATCACAAAGAAGAGATTCTGGATTTTGGTTCCTTCGCTTCGTATCTTCAGGGACGATTGAATCAAGTGGCTAAGAAGTTTCAAACTTTCTATTACATATCCGTTGCAACCACTATTTGGGTGTTTTTGCTTGAGCCGTACGAGATGAAATTCTCATATACGGTTCTCAGAGGGGGAGTCTCTTTGGTTTACCTATCTCAATAAAGTATATGATTGGTTCGAGGAACGTCTCGAGATTCAGGCGATTGCAGATGATATAACTAGTAAATATGTTCCTCCTCATGTCAACATATTTTATTGTCTAGGAGGGATCACACTTACTTGTTTTTTAGTACAAGTAGCTACCGGTTTTGCTATGACTTTTTACTATCGTCCGACCGTTACAGAGGCTTTTGCCTCTGTTCAATACATAATGACTGAAGCCAACTTTGGTTGGTTAATCCGATCAGTTCATCGATGGTCAGCAAGTATGATGGTGCTAATGATGATCCTACACGTATTTCGTGTGTATCTCACAGGTGGATTTAAAAAACCTCGCGAATTGACTTGGGTTACAGGTGTGATTTTGGCTGTATTGACTGCATCTTTTGGTGTAACTG